GGTCAATTTTTTGGAAATGATACAACGAAAGATATCTTTGAATGAATTAGCATTCGATTCTAATAAATTATATAATTATTGGACTTATAATACTAAATACAAAAAGAATAAACAAATTAATGAGACTATAAATAGAATTGAAGTTCTAGACAAAGAATTACTTTTTCTAGATATACTTGAAAAAAAGACTAGATTATGTAATTGTGATAAAAAAAAAGAATACTTGCCTAAGATATATGATCCTTTCTTGAACCAACCTTTTGGTGAAACACTAACACTAAAAAAAAAACAAGTTTCACCTTTAAGTATAAATGAAACCTTTTCTATAAATAATATTCATGGTCTACTTTTTACCGATTCTCTAGAATTTGAACATAAAATGTCTTATGATAAAACAAAAATTTATATCATAAAAATAAATTATTTGTTGACCTTAATTAATGAATTTTCGAAAGAACCAACACCCTATTTAAATTTGCAAAGACTTTTTTTATTTCCGAAAAAAATAAAAAGGGGTTCAAAAGAGCGATATAAATTTTTATTTCATGTAATTATAAATAATAATCAGAAAAAATCTATTTTAAAAAAAAAATCCGATAGAATAAAAGGAATACGTAAAAAAATATTCCATTGGTCATACAAATTAATCGACGAATTGGAACAACAGGAAAGGGGAAATGCGGAAGACCGATTGGCGGACGATCATGGTATTCGCTCAAGAAAAGTCAAACGTGTAATTATTTTTACAGATAAACAGACAAATACCGAGGAGGTGGCTTTAATACGTTATTCACACCAATCGGATTTTCGTCGAGATATAATCAAAGGTTCTAGGCGCGCCCAAAGGCGTAAAACAGTTATTTGGGAGCTGTTTCAAACCAATCTACACTCTCCACTTTTTTTGGAACGAAAAAAAGATAAGAAACTATTCGATTTGTATTTTAAATTATATGAACTGATGAAATTTATGTTTAGAAATTCAATTAATAAAAAGAAACAACTCAAACTTTCAGATTATAAAGAAGAAGAGATAAAAGAAATGGCGAAAAACACCAAGTACAAAATCGAAGAGAGAACCTGTATCGAAATAGCAGAAACTTGGGATACCATTCCATTTGCTCAAACAATGAGAGGTTGTATGTTAGTAACCCAATCCGGTCTTAGAAAATATATTATATTACCTTCATTGATATTCGCTAAGAATATAGGACGGATGTTATTATTTCAATTTCCCGAATGGTCTGAGGATTTAAACCAATGGAATCGAGAGATACATGTTAAATGTACTTATAATGGGGTTCAATTATCAGAAAGGGAATTTCCTAAAAAGTGGTTAACAGATGGTATTCAAATAAAGATTCTATTTCCTTTCCACTTAAAACCTTGGTACAGATCTAAGCTCCGATCCCTTCATAGGAATCCAATGAAAAAAAAAAGAAATAAAGAAGATTTTTTTTTTTTAACAGTTTGGGGAATGGAAGCTGAAATGCCTTTTGGTCCTCCCCGAAAAAGGTCCTCCTTTTGTGAACCTATCTTTAAAAGACTCGAAAAAAAAATTATAAAATTGAAAAACATTTCTTTCACACCCCAACGATTTATAATAATGATAATGAATAACGAAAGAACTCATTTGTTACTAAAAGATAAAACAAGTTTTTTCAAATTTTTGATAACAAATGATTCCTTTTTAAAAACAAAAAACTTGTTCAAAGAAAGTAAAATATTCAAGTTAAAAAAATATATATATCATCCAAGTGAAACTAAAAAAGAAAAAGATTCTCTACTAAAAAATAATATAATTGATGAATCATCTATTCAAAAAAAATCAAAAGATTATAAAAAAGATTTATCGACAAAGAATAAAATGAAATATCTGATTGATAAAAAAAAAAATAAACGAGTTGATCGAATAAAATTAAAAAAATTGATAAAACGCCCTTTCGGGATATTAAAAAAAAATTTGATATTCATTTACGAATCAAGAATTTTTTTTTTTAAAATTGTACAATTCTTTGAAATATATATAAATAATTATTTATTTATCAGTAACATAAAAATACTAAGTCTCAATGTACAACTCTTTCTTCAATCAATAAAAAAAATTTTTGATAAGTACATTTACAATAATCAAAAAAAGAACGAAAGAGTTGAACAAAAAAAAAAAATAACAATTCGGTTTATTTCAACTATAAAAAAGTTATTTAATATTAATAATCAAAACTCAACTATTCTGTTTGGCTTATCTTCCTTGTCACAAACATATGTATTTTATAAATTATCAAAAATTCCAATTAATTACTTGGATAAGTTAAGATATGTACTTCAATATCATGAAACGTCTGTTTTTAGTAAGAATGTAATTCCAAAATGTTTTAGAACACAAAGAATCTTTCATTGCGACTCAAAATTAAGACATCAAAAACGTTGGAATTATGAAAAAAATAAATGGAAAGATTGTCTAAAAGATTATTATCACTATGATTTATCACCAATTATATGGTCTCGATTAGTACCAAAAAAATGGAGAAATATAGTAAATCAGCATTCTACAATTCAAAATAAAGATTTAAACAAAGAATATTTATCGGAGCAATCCTCATTAATTCATCATGAAAAAACGTTAGTGTCAGATCAAAACTGTCAGTTTAAAAAACATTATCGATATGATCTTTTATCATATTTATACTATAATTCTAAAAATAATTATGAAAATAAGGAAAATAAGGCGGCCTACTCTATTTATATGTCTAAATCGCCATTACAAGAAAAATTAAAAGTAACAAAAAAAAAAACTTTTATAAATTATAATAAAGATAAAACCAAATTACTCGATAAAGTTAAAGTAAAAAATAGTCCTATCAATAATTTTTTCAATAATTATCGACGATACGAAAATAGTAGGAATATAGAGCAAAAGGTGAATACAAAATATTTTGACTGTCAAATCCTTTTAAAGAGAAAAAAAGTATCTCTTTTTGATAAGCAAAGTTTTTTTTATCTTACACTTTATCAAAAAAAGAAAAATGAAATACTAAATAAGGCGAGATTGAATGTGGAACTTTGGTTTTTACAAAAATTTTTACAATTTTATAATGTAAAAATTAATGAAAGTACAACAAAAAAAAATTATATATCATTGGATGAAAAAAAAAACACAAAAGATAAGAATAATACAAAAACAGGATTTGACATCTTCCTAAAAAGATATTTTATTTTTCAATTGAGATGGGATAATCTTATGAAGAAAAAAATAATCAACAATATTAAAGTATATTGTTTCCTACTTAGACTTCTAAATCCAAAAGAAATGGCTCTATCGTCTATTCGAAGAGAAGAAATGAATCTGAATATCATGTTGATTCAGAATAAATTAACTTGTACCAAATCGATGAAAGGGGGAATATTAATTCTTGAACCAATTCGTCTTTCTATAAAAAAAAATAGAAAATTTATTATTTATAAAGTTGTACGTAGTTCATGTTTTTATAAGAACAAGCACCAAACAAATAAAATAAAAAAAAAGAGATTATATATTATGAATACAAATAAATCAACCGCACAACATCAAAATATGAGTGTAAATAAAAACGACAATTTTGATGATTTATTTGTTCCTGAAACTATTTTATCATCTCGACGTTGTAGAGAATTTAGAATTTTAATTTGTTTCAATTTCAAAAAAAAAAAATTAAATCGGACAAATGAAAACAAAAAATTAATTAAATTGAAGTTTTTTCTTTGGACCAATTTTCGATTAGAGGATTTTACTTGTATAAATCGATATTGGTTTAATACTACTAATAGCATCCGTTTCAGTATGTTAAGGATACGTATGTATCCACAGTTGAAAATTCGTTGATGATATATTTTTTTCCTATATGGATTTTTACTCATCATCCACATCATAACAGAATTTAAATAAGATTCTAAAGATTTACTTTATTAATATAATATTAATGATATATAATTAATGAAAATAAAGTTCACATGCAGTAAACAATTCATTTCTTAAATATAAAAATAAAATGTAATGCGAGTCAAGTTTCGTAAATTTTCGAAAGCTATTGAGCACACATCAAATAGTTGATTGATTCAAAATTTGGATAAATCATTGATTCATCTAATATCTAAATATATGATTCAGAAATTGATTAGATTGAAATTTTATGATGTTTGACAATATTTATAGATCCAATGTCGCATTCAGTAAAGATTTATGATACATGTATCGGGTGCACTCAATGTGTTCGAGTTTGTCCTACAGATGTATTAGAAATGATCCCTTGGGACGGTTGCAAAGCTAAGCAAATTGCTTCTGCTCCACGAACGGAGGACTGTGTCGGTTGTAAAAGATGCGAATCTGCTTGCCCAACGGATTTTTTGAGTGTTCGGGTTTATCTATGGTATGAAACAACTCGCAGCATGGGTCTAACTTATTAATTTAAATGTGTGTTTTTTTTTTACCAATAAAACCCGTACTTCATAATGAACCTATATTTTGGTTTTGAGTACGGGTTTATCTAGTTTAAGTGTAAGTAATATATTTATGTTATGATGATCTCGAGGAGTCAATTTATTAATTAAATTAATATTTAAATAAATATAATATTCCATTACGAATAACAAAAGCAAAGTATAGATTCGTAATGGAAATTCGATATATCAATATTGGTTGATATGAGAATGAATATAATTTTTTTTACCATTGATTTTTGTATTCATCAAGCTCTTTATTCAATTCGATAAAAATAGAAATGAACCATAACTGTGCAGCCCTATTTCTAATAGATTGATCCCAAAATAGCAGAGCCAAATTAGAAGAAAGCCTATAACAGCTACAATTGAAGAATTTGTACCGTTCGAATTTTTCTTCGTATGTAAATAAATCGTGAATATAATCCAAGTAATAAATGCCCAAGTTTCTTTTGGATCCCAATTCCAATATGATCCCCATGCTTCATTAGCCCACACAGCTCCCGAAAGAATACCTATACTAAAAA